CACGTAATGACAGATCACAGCCATATTATTCAAAGCTTGTGGTAAGAACGGGTTTCGCTCGAGTGCCCGAAAATAATATTCCAAAGCTTTCGTATGTTCTCCGTTACTTGTATGGATAAGGCCTATGTTATATAGGATATAACTTCGATCATAGGGATCCATTTCTAGTCGCATCGCTTCATAATAATTCTGCAAAGCTTCCGCATAATTTCCTTCGGATTGAGCCGACATCCGTTACGGTCGTCATTCGATTTCAGGAATCTCCGTTCCAAAACCGTACGTGATATTTTCATCTCATACGGCTCCTCCCTTAACTTATGTGCATAATGAGAATGGTACACGAAATCAAAAAAGATTGAAATTGTCTCATTATTAACTGAGCGGGGTTAGTGTTTTTACAAGAAATCACTAGCCAACCTTCCTTCAAAATCTTTTTTCTTAACATCAAGTGTATTGGTACCCGATAAAAAAAAGGGCGAATTCTAAAAATTGAATTGTCCTCAACGCCTCCTAATTTCTGGGAATGGGGCACTTTCAACAGTCTTCGATGGTTATACGTGTATTCAAAGTACGAACGAGATGGGTGTTTCTTGTCCCAACCATTCTTTTTAGCCCTGATCCCGATAAGGATAAGGGGTCATTTATAACAAAGGTTTCGTGTTGTTGATTCCTAGACGTAGTGCTTCTTCTCCTCTGCCGCCCATTGGGACTAGTCGAATAAGGTTCACCCACATTTATAGAACCTACAAAGGTCTAACCTTTCGCTCAATACTAGAATCAATCCACAATTGAAGCATCTGAGGTTGCATTAATCGGGGATACACGACAGAAGGAATTGTTTTTATGTTATTGAAAAACTTCACCTTCAACAAGCGAAGATTTACTGAAAAAAAAAGATTTTTTTTCTTTCTATTTTCTATCCAGAAATGTCTTTCTCCTAAGTATAAGTACGGATAGCGGTAAAAAAAAAATCAAATCACACCATCTCTGTAATAGGTAAAAGCCTCTCTTTCTCCTGGGCTTGTAGGAATTATTCGTAATAAGATGTTGGCTACAATTGAAAAGGTCTTATCAATAAAATTTCCATTTATCCGTGATCTAGGCATAGGGAGCAATCCATTCTATAATTCTTATTATTTTCTCTTGCGAGAAAACGATCCCATAAACAAAGGGATCGTACAGTGCAAAATAACATAATAAGACAAATTCTTATTATCGTCCTTATTTTAAGGCGGATATAGTTGAACGGTACAATCTCTCCTTGCCAAGGAGAAGACGCGGGTTCGATTCCCGCTATCCGCCCAGCGATTTTCAATCGTCTCCCGGGAGTCCTTTGAATTTTCATTCAAATTCAAAAGGATCTCCCCCTACCTCACTCCCGCTATTCTAAAAGGGGTTCCGTAAAGTAAAATACTTCGTAGTTACGGGAGGGAGTATACTTCTTACGATTAACATCAAAATCAAATACGGTCCATATTTTGCGACAAATGCTTCGGAAGACTTCTTTTTGAAGTCTTCGGTGATATTACGTAAAATCACCACATAATGGTAGGTTTCAACTAACCGAAACCCTAAAAGTCCTAGTTTCCACCTAATGGCTCTTAGAAGTCGGAAAACCTGCCTTTTTGGAACCCTCAAATCCAAAACTGTAAGCTCTTTCATAAACGAGCTTATATGTTTTCTCAAGAGAGAGAAGAGGATAGACACCTCCTTTATATAGATTAGAGGTAGAATAACCTGATTGTAAGGGGACTCTTTAGGGAATACCGAAACGAAATTATATGGGGTAAGAATAAGGTCGTACTCTAAAATTTTACTAGTAAATAGAATGAAATGAAATGGGCTTTCCACTATTTTAAGATGTGTCCAACGTGCATAGTTGATACGGTTTATTACGATTAAGTCATATGAAAGTCTCATAATTTTCAGAAGGATTTTCGCCAAAAAGGCGAAGAATCCTTCGCCCAATGCCAAGAGTCTCACTTGGAATGGACTAGGACTAAGTACCGAAGAGACAATTAGCTCTGTCTGGGCCTGAGTCAAGTTAAGGGTTAAAAGTTCATAAAGTTGTCTTCGTAAGCCAGTATGGAATTCCCTTACCTTTCCTAATACCAAAACCCCCAGTACCCCAGCCATTGTTGGATCATATAGTAACATCATAAGTTTGCTAAGGATGGGCCAAAGCAAACAGAAGATGAAGTAGAGTCCTTCTCTGCTTAGAGCTATCACAAGGAGACCTACTTCTAATAGGTTCAGTATAAAGTGAATAGGTACAATTACAAGGAGTGTAATCAAAATCCCAACTGCCAGGAATTCAATTACTATGGTTATGACTATACCATAACGACGATATAAACCTCGTCTACTCATTAGACATTTGTATTTCATAACTCGATAAAACCTCGAGTTGTTATTTTTTTTGTTTATCATAAGACGACGTGACCCCCCTTTTGGATCTTAAAACTAAATTAAAACTGAACTCTAGTGGATCATTACGATCATTACGGTGGAAGAGAATCCAATATAAAAAAAGACACAGGGAGTGGGGAGTGCCACTCTTATCTTATCTTAACGGTAAAAGAATTAGAGCAATATTTAGACTATACTAGACTATACAAGACAAGACAAGGGACCTACTTATGGCTATTCTCTGATCAGGGTTGAATGGGCCTCTCTATCTGTACAACAATATTATCCCTTTTCAAGAGTCTTGTCAAGCGGCTATTCTCTGATCAGGGTTGAATGGGCCCCTCTATCTGTACAACAATATTACTACTTTTATACAGAATTTTCAAGGGGCTCCTCTCTGATCAATGATCATCAAAATGGATAGAAAAAGAAATTGGGAAATTGGATTGAATCTTTTTTTATTATCGAAAGAAGCATTCCTTTTTTGAATACTAAAACGAGCTTTTTGAAGTCAACCGGCGGATATAGTTGAACGGTACAATCTCTCTTTCCCAAGGAGAAGACGCGGGTTCTATTCCCGCTATCCGCACAGCGATTTTCAATCGTCTCCGGGGAGGAGATTGGATTTTCATTAAAATTCAAAAGGATCTCACCCTAAAAGTGACGGGTGGGAATATACTCCGAAGGAGTATGATCCCAATCAAATAGCACCCGTATCTTTCAGAAAAAGCACGGGGAGACTTCTCTTTAAAGTCTCTGAAAAGAGAAGTCAAAATTATCCCATAGAACGAGGTTTCAACTATCCGAACTACTAAAATGAATAGTAGGTATTGATAGGATTTTCCTATTTGGGAAAAAACCGTACTTGGGAGGGTAAAATAGAGAAGGGTGTCGATAAACGAGGTTCTCTGGCTATCGAAGATAGAGAACCACGCATCCACCTCCTCTACCCTGACTATAGGAAGGACAATCCCATTTTCAGGGAAAAAAACTTTCCCTGGAAACAGAATCAAACGGAAGTTTGATCCCATTACCGCCATTACCGTCTGTTTCAAAAAAAAGAAACAGAATGATAAAAATCTTTTCATTCTGAAAATCATTTCAGAAGCGGAAAAGAACCCTTGGCGCAATGCCAAGAGTATCTGACTAATAAAGGTCCCTACCAAAGATACCAGATGGTTCAACTTTGGCCCAGCCAGAGTCAAACCAACCGTTTTCAAATCGGCGGTCAGCTCTTTTTTTACAAAAGAAAGTAAGGACCTTACATCCTTTAAGAAAAGAGCCGCTATTGCTACGAAAAGATATGCAATAGCTATGAAGGGAGACACTATTGTCCAGAAGGCTTTTTGCCTATATAGAAGGACCATATAGACAATTACCTTTTTAAGAAAGGGCCAGCTCAAAAAGAGTAACAAATACAATCCCTGTTTGATCAGGTAGAGTAGAATATTCGCCATTTCTACTCCGTTATATAAAGTGTATAACGGAACTACAATAACTATTGTAGTCAATATTAGTCCCGCTATTACCTTCATCGCTCTACGAGCGAGTCCGTTAATAGACGACTTTCTAATGTTGAGTTTCCTTATTTGTTTACGAAAAGCCTTTCGTAAATTTTTCCAATTTTTTGCAGTCATTGCTCCTCCTTTGCCCTTTAAGGTCTTTATTTATTTTTTTTTTAAATTGTCAACCTCCACACAACTACAGGTAGTTAGGGAGTTTTTTGCACAGAAAAGGGAAAAAGGAGAACCCAACCCTTAACCCTTATCTGCATATCGGCAGACTCTTTCACTTTGCCCAAAGTGAAAAGGCATAAAACATGCCGCCAGATTTATTATCCTTCGAATGCAAGGGTTTGTCAAGCTAAACACAACTCCAAGGAGTTTTTTGCACAGAAAAGGGAAAAACGGAGAACGGGACTACAATGACTAGGAGCCATCGGCGAACCGAAACCTTAAACCTTCCTTAACCCTTATCTGCATATCGGCAGACTCTTTCACTTTGCCCAAAGTGAAAAGGCATAAAACATGCCGCCAGATTTATTATCCTTCGAATGCAAGGGTTTGTCAACCTAAACACAACTCCAAGGAGTTTTTTGCACAGAAAAGGGAAAAAAGGAGAACCCAACCCTTAACCCTTATCTGCATATCGGCAGACTTTTCCACTTTGCTTAAAGTGAAAAGGCATAAAACATGCCGACATACTTATTATCCTTCGAATGCAAGGTTTTGTCAACCTAAACACAACTCCAAGGAGTTTTTTGCACAGAAAAGCTATCAAAAAGGATAGACCAAGCTGTCATACCTAAAAGTCTATATAATAATTATATATTTAATTTTTTATGTCAAGTAAACCAAAAACCACCCCTTGGAGTTGTGTTTATGTTGACAATTTTCAAAAACTGTTCATACTATAATCATAGTTATGATGGCAGCCGGGACAGTATGCCCCCATCGTCTAGTGGTTCAGGACATCTCTCTTTCAAGGAGGCAGCGGGGATTCGACTTCCCCTGGGGGTGGGGTACTAGGAAAGGAAGTTGAGTATGGATTATTCACAAGCCTAGAATTTCTTCTTCTAGGGTCGATGCCCGAGCGGTTAATGGGGACGGACTGTAAATTCGTTGGCAATATGTCTACGCTGGTTCAAATCCAGCTCGACCCAAGAATTCGTTGATCCATCATGAAATGGCACAACGCATTTGTTTTCCTGAAATGCGGGTTTCTTCTTCGGTTTCCTTATTTTCTTTATTTTCATTTTTTTTGTTCCCGCAAAGAAAGGAAAAGAAATGAGAGTGAAAAGGTGCCACAAAGTCACTATAAAAAAGTCTTTTTCCAGTGAAAGTCAGTCGATTTGGCAATAACGAAAGGAGTACTAGGCATCCATGCCACTCTCACTTAATGTCTTGGGATTGTAGTTCAATTGGTCAGAGCACCGCCCTGTCAAGGCGGAAGTTGCGGGTTCGAGACCCGTCAGTCCCGACGGATTCAAATTCAATAAAAAATACATGAATTTTTCTTTCTCTTTTCTGCTAGGGGGTCGAAATTGCATAATTTCAGTCCCGGAGGGATCATTCTTTTTTTATGTTTCGCTTCGCAAATTTCTTTTCTCATTTCATTCTTTTCCAAATAAATAAGGAAAGTTCCAGTACTTCGCCCAGTACTGATCAAGAGGAAATATACATATGCAAATTCCTGCAATTATTCGTAGCATGCTATTTAGTCTTCCAAGAAAGACTCTACTCGACTCGTTCTGGTTTTTTTCAACTGCTCCCAACACGCACTATAGAATAGAGTATCATATGTTTACCGGGAACACATACAAAAATGCAATTCCGTTCTTGTACAATAAAAAACAAAAGAAAATGACATAGTCAATACTACTCTTTTTCTACTTTTAAAAGGAAGAAAAGTATCCTCTTTTCCAGCTGCTCTTTGGTCTAACGTCAATTACTAATACTAACTTTAATGTGAAACAACCTATCTCATTCCAATTTCACACTGAATTTTTGGTATATGCATTTCTTTACTAATTCAGGTAAAGAAAGAGGAAGATATTAATAAAAAAAGGGGAAAGAGCAAACAAACGCCCTTCTCTTATCTTAGAACTTAGAGATAGAGGAAATGAGTAATCCAAGGGTATTGTCGAAGAAAGAACAAGCATTCAAAAGTGAAGTTAGAACTTAACTCCAGCGGAAAGATGGCTAGATGCTATTTTCTTATATTTTCTCGGATAATTTCCGAGAATTATAATTGTTGTAGTTGTACAAGGAAGGCGGCGTGTTTTTTTTATAGAGAAGAAAGTAAAAAAAAAAAAGGAAAGGAGTTTTTGATTGAATCAGAAATCGAATTTTAGATGCAGTATGGATAAAAGATCTTCCTATGTTATACTATTTAATTCTTGACGATGAGTTGATTTGATAGGTCAGATATTGTTATTCTGATATTGATCAGATTTTATATCATCGAGATTTAATGTAATTCATCCGATTGCATTTCTAGGTGAAAGGTTTTTCATCTCTATTCTATGGGATTAAATCCCGAGTTATTTTGAAGTAAAAAAAGAAAGGATGAGATTATGGAAGTCAATATTCTCGCATTTATTGCTACTGCATTGTTCATTCTAGTTCCTACGGCCTTTTTACTTATAATTTACGTAAAAACAGTTGGTCAAAGCGATTCATTTGAATAAAACTCGGCTTCTTATAGAAGAAGCCAGAAAAAAGATTCCAATTTCGTGTCTGAAATGAAAGGAGCGAACTCGAATCAACATTACATTAGACTCTTAGTCTGGTAGAAAGAAATATTCATATATTTCTTTCTACCATCCAGAAATTTTGATTGTAATGTACAAAGGTTTACTTTTTTTTTAAGGATATAACCGGCTTAATATTTAATATAGAGAAACTCACAGTAGGTATCCTACTATATATATGGTATATATAATGTGCATACCACCCCAATTTTTTTTTCAAAGTTAAAAGGGGGAGCTGCTCGCTCTCACTGTCCATTCGCCTGTACCCCGCTTACTTTCAAATCGAAATACAAGCATGGGGTGAAATCTTTTTTTGATTGAAAGAGTATTATTCATATAGAATATTCCTAGAATACATTACTTCGCGATTAGAATTTTGAAAGAACTCCATTTTTTTTTTTCAATTTTTGAAAAAATTGGAATTACTAAATTAATAATAATACAAAAAAGGCTTTGCAGAACGCTTTCTAAAAAATGAATACAGTTTAGTTGAATTCCTCAACCCAATTAGTAGTAACCCTAAAGTCCACTTCTTCCCCATACTACCAGTGAAAGGGAAAATGTAAAGACTACCATTAAAGCAGCCCACGCGAGACTGACTATATCCATGTGAATTCTGTCCTCTATCTCTTTGAAGGAATTTTCTCATTATTGTTCACTAATAATAGTGAAATTAGTGGCAAAGAGTCAAAAAGGAATTCCCGTCTTTTGTTGATCAGGCGACACCCAGATTTGAACTGGGGAACGAGGATTTGCAGTCCCCCGCCTTACCGCTCGGCCATGTCGCCAAAAGGATACCAAATAGATGCAAATATTCGGCTTTTGTTTCTGTTTAGGGAGAGGGATTCCTTAACTTCTTTTTTGAATATTAGACTTGTATCTTGAATCTTAATGCCTTGCCTAAAAGAAACCCCTACCTCTCTTTTGGTAGGGAATCCATCCCTTGTATAGTATCTTAAAAGATACTCTACCCCCCTCTTTCTTTTCTTTCCTTATTGACTTTCCTTATTGAAAGGAAAAAGGAAAGTGTGTATTTTCGGTCGCAAAAACCAAACAAAAGGAATCCTTAACTATTGTCCGTAAACTCCAGGATGATTCTTAGATTTGAATTTCAAACCGTCTTTCCCTGCGGATACTATTGATATAAGACAATATCAGTGGATACATAACGAAACAAAATCAGCTTTTCTTTTTTTGTTTCAATAATTGGAATTCTAACATCAATGATGAGTATTTGTAAACCCCAAAACATAAGATGTTACACAAATGTGTAAACTTGAAACAAGTATCATCTTTGTAGATGATACCTTTAGGGAATTCTAGCGAAAGTACCGTGCTTTGATTTTTTCATTGAATAGAAAATCGAAATTTGGATAGAGCACGACACGCTTCAATCGTATTCTACCCCAAAATAGGTAAAAAGCATCTCTCTTCTCTGCCAATCCTTTTTTGAACAACAGAATCCGCGAATAGGTGCTAAAAAACTCAACTCTATCTTGTTTCTGATTCTTATGTCTTTATTATCGCCCCGAACAGATTCAATCGCGAATTCATTTATTATTTGTCTGGTATCCAATGGGATTGGATATGGAATAGCATAATAATGGTAGAAATGAAATGATTTTTTTGTTTTTGATATTCTATACAAAACCCCATCGGTCCAAGTGACTTTTATCAATTCCTTTCTATTCGTATCTGTTTCAAATTCCAATTTGCCATTCTCTTCATTTCTCCGTCCATACGTATTTCGTATATTAAATGTACGGGGTTGAGTCAAATTTCATGTGATTTAGTATAGTAAACGGAATCTAAATTCCATCATTGTTAGATCGCTCCATATGATTGGATGAAGAATGAGCCAATAATGGGATTTTTTCGATAAAAGGGGGATTCAAAATGCTTGGCGATAGAAATGAAGGAATGGCTACAATCCCTAGGCTTAATCAAATACAAATTGAAGGATTTCATAGGTTCCTTGCTGAGGGCTTAAGAGAAGAACTTTCTAAGTTTCCAAAGGGAGATTTTCTAAAAAATTGGAGAGACGAAGACATAGACTTTCAATTCTTTTCGGAAAAATCTTATTTGGTAGAACCGTTGATAAAGGAACGAGATGCTATATATGAATCACTCACCTATTCTTCTGAATTATATGTATCCGCGGTATTCCTTTGGAAAAACAAAAGGCCGATGCAAGAACAGACCGTTTTTCTTGGAAACCTTCCTTTAATGAATTCCCTGGGAACTTTTATAGTAAATGGAATACACAGAGTGGTGGTCAATCAAATATTGCAAAGTCCGGGTATCTATTACCGATCAGAATTGGACTATAAGGGATTTACGGTCTATATCGCCACCATAATATCAGATTGCGGAGGAAGATTAAAATTACAGATTGATAGAAAAGGACGTCTATGGGCTCGCGTGAGTAGGAAACAGAAAATATCTATTTTAGTTCTATTATCGGCTATGGGTTCGAATCTAAAAGACATTATAGAGAATGTTTGCTACCCTGAAATTTTTCAGGCTTTTCTGGATAAAAAATTGAACGAAAATTTTGGGTCAAAAGAAAATTCGGTTTTGGAATTGTATCAAAAATTTGTTGACGCAGGCGGATATACAGAATTGAATGATACTATATATATAGAATTACGAAAAAAATTCTTTCGCCAAAGGTGTGTATTAGGAAGGCTTGGTCGACAAAATATTAACCGAAGATTGAATCTTGATATACCCCAGAACATCACTTTTTTGTTACCCCGAGATATATTGGCAGCCACAGATCATTTGATTGGAATGCAATTTGGAATGGGTACACTTGACGATATGAATCATTTGAAAAATAAACGGGTTCGTTCTGTAGGGGATCTCTTACAAGATCAATTCGGATTGGCTCTTTTTCGTTTAGAAAAGGCGGTTAACGCGACAATAAAGAAAGCTTTTGAAAAGAAAAGAAGACCGATCCTTCAGAATTTGGTAACTTCAACTCCATTAACAACCACTTATGAATCTTTTTTCGGATTAAACCCATTATCTCACATTTTAGATGGAACGAATCCATTGTCCCAAACAGTTCATAGGAGAAAATGGAGTTATTTGGGTCCTAGGGGATTGACAGCACGAACTGCAAGTATTCGAATACGCGATATTCATCCTAGTTACTATGGACGCATTTGCCCCCTTGACACATCTGAAGGAATCAAGGCTGGCCTTACGGGATCTTTAGCAATTCATGCGAGAATCGGTGATTTTGGGTCTCTAGAAAGCCCACTTTACGAAATCTCCTTGAAATCAAAAAAGATCCGGATGCTTTATTTATCCTCAAGGAAAGAGGACTACTATATGATCGGGATAGGGAATGCTTTGGCACTGAATCAAGGTATTCAGGAAGAACAGATGATTTCGGCTCGATACCGTCAAGAATTCCTGACTATTGCATGGGACCAGGTTCATCTTCGAAGTGTTTTTCCTTTTCAATACTTTTCTATTGGAGTTTCTCTCATTCCTTTTCTCGAGCATAATGACGCGAATCGGGCTTTAATGAGTTCAAATATGCAACGACAAGCAGTTCCGCTTTCTCGGTCCGAGAAGTGCATTGTTGGAACTGGTTTGGAAGGCCAAGTGGCTCGAGACTCCGGGATGACCCTTATAACTGAAAACGCGGGAAAGATCATTTCTACCCATGCTGACAAGATCCTTTTATCGGTCAATGGAGAGACTCTAAGCAGTCCATTAGTTTTGTATGAACGTTCCAACAGAAATACTTGGATACATCAAAACCCCCAGGTTTCGCGGGGTAAATGGACTAAAAAGGGACAGCTTTTAGCGGACGGTGCCGCTACGGTTGGGGGTGAACTCGCTTTGGGGAAAAACGTATTAGTAGCTTATATGCCATGGGAAGGTTACAATTTTGAAGATGCGGTACTCATTAGTGAGCGTCTGGTATATGAAGATATTTATACTTCTTTTCACATACGGAAATGTGAAATTGAGATTTTTGTGACAGATAAAGGCCCCGAAAAGATCACTAGAAAAATACCGCATATAGACGACCATTTCCTACGAAATTTAGACAAAAACGGAGTTGCAATCTTGGGATCTTGGGTAGAAGCGGGCGATATTTTAGTAGGTAAATTAACACCTCAACTGGTGGACGAATTAGCTCCGGAAAAAAGGTTAGTAGGCGCCTTGTTTGACGCTCCGATAGCCGCTTCAAAGGAAACTTGTCTAAAACTGCCTATAGGTGGGAGGGGCCGGGTTATTGATGTGAGATGGATCCATAAAGGTTGTAATCCAGAAATGATTCGTGTATATATTTCACAGAAACGTCAAATCAAAGTAGGCGATAAAGTCTCCGGAAGACATGGAAATAAAGGGGTCGTTTCCAAAATTTTGCCTATAGAGGATATGCCTTATTTGCAAGACGGAAGGCCTATTGATATGGTCTTCAACCCATTAGGAGTACCTTCGCGAATGAATGTAGGACAGATCTTTGAATGCTCGCTCGGGTTGGCGGGGAGTCTTCTAGATAGACATTATCGAGTAGCACCTTTTGATGAGAGATATGAACAAGAGGCTTCGAGAAAACTCGTGTTTTCTGAATTATATGAAGCCAGTAAGCAAACAGGGAATCCATGGGTATTTGAACCCGAGTATCCGGGAAAAAGCAGAATATTGGATGGAAGAACGGGAGATTCCTTTGAACAACCTGTTATAGTGGGACAGTCCTATATATTGAAGTTGAGTCATCAAGTTGATGATAAAATACATGGGCGTTCCACTGGTCGTTATTCACTTGTTACACAACAACCCGTTAAGGGAAGGGCCCTGGGGGGGGGACAGCGAGTAGGAGAAATGGAGGTTTGGGCTCTAGAGGGATTGGGGGTTGCTCATATTTTACACGAGATGCTTACTTATAAGTCTGATCATCTTAGAACTCGCAAACAAGTAATTGGTACTCTAATGATTGGAGGAGCGCTATCGAAACCTGAGCCTGAGGATGAGAATGAGTATGCTCCAGAATCCTTTCGGTTGCTTGTTCGAGAACTGCGAGTTTTGGCCCTAGAACTGAATCATTTCCTTGTATCTAAGAAGAACTTCCAGATGAATAGGAAGGAAGCTTAATCGGAATGACTCGGAATTTCTTTTCTATGATCGATCAGTCTAAACACCAACAACTTCGAATTGGGTTAGTTTCTCCTCAACAAATAAGTGCTTGGGCCAATAAAACCTTGCCCACTGGAGAGATAGTCGGAGAGGTGACAAACCCTAAACCTTTTTATTATGATAAATATCGTAAAACAAATACCCCAGTAATGGGTGGATTGTTTTGTCAAAGAATTTTTGGACCTATAAAAAGTGGAATTTGTGCTTGTGGAAAGTATCGTGAAATCGGAGATGACAAAGAAAAGAGAACATTTTGCGAAGAATGCGGAGTCGAGTTTGTTGATTCTCGGATACGAAGATATCAAATGGGCTACATAAAACTGGGATGCCCCGTGGCCCATAGGTGGTATTTGAAGCGTCTTCCTAGTTATATCGCCAATCTTTTAGATACACCTCTTAAAGACTTAGAAAATCTAGTATACCGCGATGTGTGATTTGATCGAAATTCAGATTTGACAGATTTGGAATGAAAAACTGTCACCCTACGAATACGAATTAGGATGCCCGGATCTGACATGTCTCTTGTGAGGAGGAACATGAAGCTCAGAACTATGGGTGTATTAAATACCCCCAATAGAAGGGAATTGGTCTATGGTCGATTCAGTAACAAAAAGAAAACAATAGAAATTGAATTTCGAGTTGTATTGTACCTCGTGAAAAAGACTTCTTTCTTTCTTTTGTGCAAAACATTCCTTATCTTTTAGAAAGAAATTCCATTTTGTTTATGTTCAAGTAAGCAACTAGTTTATGGTTCCTGAAGTCTATCCATCGCATATAGTCTTTCATTTTAAAGGCAAGGCCTTTTGCCATAACCGTCGAGGTGACATAGGGACCTAAAAGATCAAAGGGAGCGATATATAGACAAGTAAAGTCCTTTATGAATTCCAAGTTATTCCTTTAGAGGGATTCATCATTCGAAGGGAAGTAGACTACTCAACAATTTCGCATTTCATTTATGTCGCTATTTGAAATTGAATGAAAGAATTCCTAAAATCAAAATCAAAGAACAAGGAATCAATGAAATGTTGCTTGTGAGAACTTGAGTAAAGAGTAGTTTGGGGTTTTCTAGAATTTGAAAGCAAGAACTCCTATATCTTCAGATAGTGTAACTACTTGAGCCGGATGAGAGGAAACTTTCACGTCCGGTTTTGCGGGGGGGCCTAGAGGATCCTATCCCAATTTTGTTTTTGCTGGGTCTCTAGGTAAAAAACCCACTTTCTTACGATTACGAGGGTCCTTCGACGAATCTAAAACCAAATCCTGGACCGATACCCTCTCCCTTTTTTTTACGACCAAAGGCTTCCTAAAATTTCGAAATCGTGAAATTTCTGCTGGAGCAGGCGCTATCCGAGAACAATTGGCCGATCTAGATTTGCGAGTTATTATAGATTCTTCGTTGGCAGAATGGGAAGTTTTAAAGGAGGAAGGGAAAGAGGGTACAGAATCGGAGATTCAGAAAAGGGAAAGAAGAAAGCGCTTTTTGATTAGACGCATAGAATTAGCTAAGCATTTGCTTCTAACAAATGTAAAACCTGAATGGATGGTTTTATGTCTATTACCGGTTCTTCCCCCCGAGTTGAGACCGATATTTAAGATATCTGAGGTTCAATCAATAAGTTCGGATATTAATAAACTCTATCAAAAGGTTCTTAAGAAGAACCAGGCTTTTCACAGGTTCTTAATATCTAGTAAATATGCGCCAAGTTCCTTAGTAACGGGTTACGAGAAAGAGCTACAACAAGCTGTGGATACACTTCTTGATAATGGAAGAAGCGGACAGCCAAAAAGGGATTATCATAATAAGGTTTACAAGTCGTTTTCAGAGGTAATTTCAGGCAAAGAGGGGAGATTTCGTGAGACTCTGCTTGGCAGACGGGTTGATTATTCGGGGCGTTCTGTCATTGTTGTAGGCCCCTTACTTTCATTAGATCAATGTGGATTGCCTCGTGAAATAGCAATAGAGCTTTTCCAGACATTTGTAATTCGCTGTCTAATTAGACAGCGCTTTGCTCCGAACATAAGAACTGCTAAGAAGCAAATTCGGGAAAAAGAAAAATTTGTATGGGAAATACTTGAGCAAGTTGTGCAGGGGCATCCTGTATTGCTAAATAGAGCACCTACTTTGCATAGATTAGGTATACAGGCCTTCCAACCCGTTTTAGTGAAAGAGCGCGCTATTTATTTACATCCACTCGTTTGTAAAGGATTCAATGCAGACTTTGATGGGGATCAAATGGCTGTTCATGTCCCTTTATCCTTGGAGGCTCAAGCGGAGGCTCATTTACTTATGTTTTCTACTATGAATCTCTTGGGTCCGGCTATTGGAGATCCCGTGTGCGTACCAACCCAAGATATGCTCATTGGGCTCTATATGTTAACAAGTGGGAATCGTCGAGGTATTTGTGCAAATAGGTATCATTTGTGGAATCGCAGAACCTATCAAAATGAAAGAATTGACGATAAGAACTATCGGTATACCAAAGGAAAAGAACTCCTTTTTTTGAATTCCTATGATGCAATTGGAGCTTATCGACAGAAAAGAATCCATTTAGATAGCCCTTTTTGGCTCCGGTGGCGACTAGATGGACTCCTTATTGTTTCAAGAGGAGTTCCTGTCGAAGTTCATTATGAATCTTTGGGTACCCATCATGAGATTTATGGACACTTTCTAATAGTAAGAAGTGTAAAAAAAGAAAAGGGTTGTATATACATTCGAACTACTGTTGGTCATCTTGTTCTTTATCGAGAAATCGAAGAAGCTAGTCAAAGGATATCTCTGATCTCAAATCAGGGAAGGTCGATATAGCGAGAGGTTTCCAACCATGTAAACCCATTGTGGAATCCTACTCAACGGAATAGGGAGGTCTTTATGAAAGAAGAGGCCAATCTGGCCTTTCACAATAAAGTAATAGACGGGCCTGCTATTAAACAACTTATTAGTCGATTAATAGATCACTTCGGAATGCCAGATACATCCCAAATCCTGGATCAAGTAAAGACTCTGGGTTTCCAGCAAGCCACCGCTTCATCCATTTCATTAGGAATTGATGATCTTTTAACGATACCGTCTAAGAGATGGATAGTGCAGGATGCTGAACAACAAAGTCTTCTTTTGGAAAAATACTATCAGTATGGGAATGTACACGCAATAGAAAAATTACGCCAATCCATTGAGATCTGGTATGCTATAAGTGAATATTTTCGACAAGAAATGATTCTCAATTTTAGAATGACTGACCCCCTTAATCCAGTCCATATAATGTCTTTTTCGGGAGCTAGAGGAAATGCATCTCAAGTAAACCAATTAGTAGGTATGAGAGGGCTGATGTCGGATCCACAAGGACAAATGATTGATATACCCATTCAAAGCAATTTCCGTGAAGGGCTCTCATTAACAGAATATATCATTTCTAGCTATGGAGCCCGCAAGGGGGTTGTGGATACTGCTATACGAACAGCAGATGCTGGGTATCTTACGCGCAGACTTGTTGACGTAGTTCAACATATTGTTGTACGTAGAACAGATTGTGGTACCACCCGAGGGTTTTCTATAAGTCCTCCAAATGGGGAGGTGCCAGAAAGACTTTTTATTCAAACATTAATCGGTCGTGTATTAGCAAACGATATTTATCTGGGTCCGCGATGCATTGCGGTTCGAAATCAAGATCTTGGGGTTGGCATTGTCAATCGACTGATAACCTTCCAAAGACAGCCAGTATCTGTTAGAACTCCCTTTACTTGTAGGAGTACGTCTTGGATCTGTCGATTATGTTATGGTCGAAATCCTAGTCACGGCGACTTGGTCGAATTAGGGGAAGCTGTAGGTATTATTGCGGGTCAATCCATTGGAGAACCGGGGACTCAACTAACATTAAGAACCTTTCATACCGGTGGAGTATTCACAGGAGGTACTGCAGAACAGGTACGAGCCCCTTTCAACGGAAAAATCAAATTCAATGAGGACTTGGTTCATCCCACACGGACACGCCATGGGCAACCCGCTTTTCTATGTTATCGAGGTTTTTCTTTAACTATTGAGAGTGAAGATATTATACAGAGCGTGCCTATTCCACCAAATAGTTTTCTTTTAATTCAAAATGATCAATATGTAGAATCAGAACAAGTAATTGCCGAGATTTGCGCGGGAACATCCACTTTTGATTTGAAAGATAGAGTTCGAAAACATATTTATTCTGACTCGTCGGGAGAAATGCACTGGAGTACCGACGTGTACCATAAACTCGAATTTCCTAAAAGTAATGTCCATATCTTACCAAAGACAAGTCATTTATGGATATTATTAGGGGATTTATGCGGATCCCGTCCAGTTCGTTTTTCGATGTACAAGGATCAAGATCAAATGAGCACTCATTCTCTTACTCATTCTCTTTCTGTCCAAGGCAGATATACGCCTAGCCTTTCGGTGAATTCAGAATTGACTCGGAGTCTATCGACTGCCCGTTGTAATCTCCTATATCCTGCTATTCTACACGAGAATTTGTATTTATTGGCGAAGAACCGAAGAAATGGATTTCTCATTCCATTCCGATCCATCCAAGAACATCGACGAAAAAAAGAACGAATACTCTGTTCTGACATCTCGATTCAAATACCCAGAAATGGTATTTTCCGTAGAAAGAACATTCTTGCTTATTTTGATGATCCTCGATACAAAATAAGGGTTTCGGGAATTACGAAATATGGTACTATAGAGGTGGATTCAAACGCCAAAAAAGAGTATTTCATCCACTATCGAGGAGTCGAAGAATTGCAGCCAAAAGACCAAGGGAAGGTGGATCCACTTTTTTTCATTCCCGAAGAAGTGCATATTTTACCCAAAACCTCTTCCATAATGGTACGAAACAATAGTTTCATTGGAATAAATACACAAATTACTTTAGATAAAAGAAGCCGAGTAGGCGGATTGGTACGAGTGGAGACAAAAGACGATTGGATTAAACTTCAAATATTTTCTGGAGATATCTATTTTACGGGGAAGACATCTAAGATATCTATATCCAAACACATTGGCATCTTGATACCACCACAAATAAGAAAAAGAAATTCTAAGGAATCCAAAAATCCGAAAAATTGGATCTATGTCCAACAAATTAGACCTACCAAGAAAAAGTCTTTTTTTTGGCTTCGACCCGTAGTCACATATGAAATAGCGGACGGTATAAATTTAGAAAGACTTTTTCCTCCGGATCTATTGCAGAAAATGGATAATATACCACTTCGACTTGTCAATTATATTTGTTATGGGGATAACAAGTTGATTCGAGGCATTTCTGGCACAAATCGAAGGATTCAATTAGTTCGGACTTGTTTAGTCTTGAATTGGGACCAAGACACAAAAGCTTCATCTATCGAAGAGGCTCACGCTTCCTTTGTCGAAGTAAGTACAAAGGGCTTGGTTCGAGAATTCCTAAGAATTCGCTTAGGGAAACCCCAGATTGCGTATATAAGAAAAAGGAATGATCCGTCAGGGTCAGGATTTACCTCTGAGAATGAGCTAGATCACACCAAAAGAAATCCCTTTTATTCCAGTTATCCCAAGGCAAGGATTCGACAATCACTTAGCCAAAACCGAGGAACTATTCGTACGTTGTTGAATAGAAATCAGGCATGCCAATCTTTCCTCATTTTGTCATCATCTAATTGTTTTCGACTAGGCCCCTTCAACGATGTAAAATATCACAATCCGAAAAAAGAATCAATTAAAAGAGATACAGACCCTCTCATTCCAATTAGTAATTTGTCAGGCCCTTTAGGAACAGTCCCTCAAATTGCGAATTTGGATGTATTTTACCATTTAATCACAAAGAATCGGATTTCGGTAAAAAAAGATTTGCAACGTGACAAATTGAAAAAGACCTTTCAAGTAATTCATTATTTTTTAATGGATGAAAACGGGAGAATCTATAAGTCCGATCCATATAGTAACATCTTTTTGAATCCATTCAATTTGAATTGGTATTTTCTACAGCATAATTATCATCAGAATTTTCCTTCTTCTTGTGAAGAAACATCTACAATAATCAATCTTGGGCAGTTTCTTTGTGAAACTGTATGTATAGCCAAAAACGGACCACGCCTAAAATCGGGTCAAGTTTTCATTGTTCAAGCTGGCTATGTAATAATAAGATCAGCTAAGCCCTATTTGGCTATTCCAGGAGCAACCGTTCGTGGCCATTATGGAGAAATCCTTTACGGGGGGGGTACACTAGTTACATTTATATATGAAAAAGCGCGGTCTGCTGATATAACACAGGGTCTTCCAAAAGTAGATAAGGCGTTCGAAGCGCGTTCAATATCGATGGACCTAAAAGAGAGAGTTGAGGATTGGAACGAGTGTATAACAAGAATTCTTGGAATTCCTTGGGGATTCTTGATTGGTGCCAAGCTAACAATAGCGCAAAGCTGTCTTTCTTTGGTTAATGAGATTCAAAAGGTTTATCGATCCCAGGGAGTGCAGATCCATAATAGGCATATAGAACTAATTGTACGCCAAATAACATCAAAAGTTTTGGTTTCAGAAGATGGGATGTCTAATGTTTTTTTACCCGGAGAACTTGTTGGATTTTTACGAGCGGAACGGACGGGGCGTGCTTTGGAAGAGGGGGTCTGTTACCACGCCATCTTATTGGGAATAACGAAAGCATCTCTGAATACGCAAAGTTTCATATCCGAAGCGAGTTTTCAACAAACTGCTCGGGTTTTAGCAAAATCCGCTCTCCGAGGTCGTATCGATTGGTTGAAAGGCCTGAAAGAGAACGTTGTTCTAGGGGGGCTGATCCCCGTTGGGACCGGATTCAAAGGATTAGTGCACCCCCCTTCAAGGCAACATAAGACTCTTTCTCTGGAAACCAAAAGGAAGATTTTATTCGACGGGAAAGTGATGGATATTTTATCCCATCATAAAGAATTTTTTGATTTTTGCAGTTGAAAGAATTTCAAGGATACATCAGAATAAGAATTGATAGGATTTCACGATTCCTAAGAACAGATAAATTCATCCTTTGCACTATGGGCGGCTAGTTGATAATAGTAATAAACAAACAGAATAACAAATAGAAAGGAATGGCTTGAATCGTGCATCAACGGCCAATCTTCGGTAGAAGAAAAGGTTCCATCGGAACAATTCTTTATTTCAGGATACCGCGTCTTTTTTTCTTTGAAAAAAAAAAGAAATAAAGAGGAAATGTGGGGAGAAATGACAAAAAGATATTGGAACATCCAGTTGGAAGACATGCTGGCAGCAAGAGTTCATCTTGGTCATGATATTAAGCAATGGAATCCTAGAATGGCGCCTTATCTTTATGCAAAGTTTAAAGATAATCATATTACAAATCTTACTAGAACCGCGCGCTTCTTATCAGAAGCTTGTGATTTAGTTTTTGATGCAGCAAGTAAGGGAAAACAATTCTTAATTGTTGGTACCAAAAAAGAAGCAGCTAATTCAGTAGCACGGGCTGCAATAAAGGCTGAATGCCATTATGTTAATAAAAAATGGCTCGGCGGTATGTTAACAAATTGGTCCACTACACAAAAGAGACTTTGTAAGTTCAGGGACTTGATAAGACAACAAAAGACAGGGGGACTCAACCACCTTCCGAAAAGAGATGCAGCTATTTTGAAGAGACAATTGTCTCACTTGCAAAAATCTCTAGGCGGGGTGAAATATATGAAGAAATTACCCGATATTGTAATTGTCGTTGATCAGCAAAACGAATTTACGGCCCTTCGAGAATGTATTACTTTGGGAATTCCAACAATTGGTTTAATCGATACAAATTGTGACCCCGATCTCGTGGATCTTCCGATTCCAGCAAATGATGACTCTATCCCTTCAATCCGATTCATTCTTAACAAATTAATTTTCGCAATTTGTATGGGTCGTTCTAGCTCTATACGAACGACTACTATTCGTCCATCGCACACAAAAGCTAAACAAAAAAGGAAAGAAAAGATGAAAGATAAAACAGAGATGAAAGAAAAGAGATGAAAGATAAAGAAAAGAGACTATTGTGGGCATTCAAAATATCCAAAAAATTCCAGTAAGCAAGTCGAAAAGAGAGATGATTGAATTAAAACAATTCCTTTTCAAGTTCTATTTTTGGCAGAGGGCAATATGAATCTTCTATCTTGTTCTATAAACCCATTCAAGGAGCTATTATACGATGTATCCGGTGTGGAAGTCGGTCAACATTTTTATTGGCAAATAGGGGGTTTCCAAGTCCACGGCCAAGTACTTATTACTTCTTGGGTTGTAATTGCCATCTTATTAGGTTCATCCATTCTAGCTGTTCGAAATCCGCAAACCATTCCGACGGATGTTCAGAATTTCTTCGAATATGTACTTGAATTCATTCGAGACGTGAGCAAAACTCAGATTGGAGAAGAATACGGCCCATGGGTTCCCTTTATTGGAACTCTCTTTCTTTTTATTTTTGTTTCGAATTGGTCGGGGGCTCTTTTCCCTTGGAAAATCATACAGTTACCGCAGGGGGAATTAGCGGCACCCACAAATGATATAAATACAACCGTTGCTTTATCCTTACTCACGTCAGTGGCATATTTTTATGCAGGTCTTACTAAAAAAGGATTGGCTTATTTCAATAAATACATTCAACCGACTCCAATCCTTTTACCCATTAACATCTTAGAAGATTTTACCAAACCTTTATCACTTAGTTTTCGACTTTTTGGGAATATATTAGCCGATGAATTAGTCGTTGTTGTTCTTCTTTCTTTAGTACCTTTAGTGGTTCCTATACCTGTCATGTTCCTTGGATTATTTACAAGCGGTATTCAAGCTCTTATTTTTGCAACTTTAGCTGCGGCTTATATAGGCGAGTCCATGGAGGGTCATCATTGACTAATATAGTCTTTTGTTTGGCTTAACCCAACACAAAGTATCCGTGACTCAATAAAATTGACTTAAAGAACCTAGTAGTAAATATCAAACTACGAGATATACGGCCTAGAGTAATAGAAAAAAAGATTGCGATATATAGGATAGGGAATTGGAAAAAAGGGAAGAGATCTAAAAGAGAAGATCTTTTTCCTAAAATTCTTCCTTGACCCCCCCTTCGATCTCCCTCCACTGAAGGTTATCTCTCTACTGTTTGTGTTTGTTCATTCAATTCACCAATTGACCAAAAGAACATATTACTAAATATTAAATAGCATGAACGTAGATCAATCAAATATTGAGATTTCTATGCAACAAGCATTCGGCCTAACAAATTGATTCATCTATTTAGTTCGTTTATTTAGATTGTATCCATGGAGGAGTAGGATAATGCTAAATAAAAGGAAAATCGAAATTCAAAAAAAGGGCTTGGTTAGGCGAGGAGGTTGAACTAGGTAGGTGAAATCTAATGCTGATAAGCCAGCCCTTCGGGTTCTGGTCGAAGAATGATTCTAGAATCGGATTGAATCTAAGATACGAAACGAAGAGTTGGTTTACGTTATGGAAGAAAGACATGTATATGTGATATTAGATATTGACTCACTATATATGAAACGAAAGATCTATCGAATCTGTTCTATTACTATGAATTGAGATGATATTTCAATATCAATATCAATAGGGGTCTTTCTACTTCATCTGTGATTATTCAATTTATTGAATAAAAAGATGAAATCGCGAAAAAAGAAAAGAATGAAGAATTCAAAGAATGGGTCGGGAGAAAGAAGTAGAGTAGCAAAAGGCTCTTGGATTCACATCACAAAAACTTCCACTTCGTGGATGGAATAATAAAGTCATAATTCATTGGATGATTGTATCATTAACGATTTCTTTATTTTGGTGCGAGGAACTTATCATGAATCCACTGATTTCTGCCGCTTCTGTTATTGCTGCTGGGTTGGCCGTCGGGCTTGCTTCTATTGGACCTGGGATTGGGCAGGGGACTGCCGCGGGTCAAGCTGTAGAAGGTATCGCGAGACAGCCTGAAGCGGAGGGAAAAATACGAGGTACCTTATTACTGAGTCTGGCTTTTATGGAAGCTTTAACAATTTATGGGCTCGTTGTAGCATTAGCACTTTTATTTGCGAATCCCTTTGTTTAATCCTATTTTCATTTGAATCCTCTAATAGAAATCGAATCTAAAAAAAAACGCATGTTTTTCCTATTTTATCGCCTCGGACTTGCTTGCTCCTTGCTTTTTCGAATTATATCAAGACTTTATTCCTACAATTACTTATTCATTGTGGGAACCCGTCAGGGGAAGGTTTTATTTTGAGGATGAGAAATTAGCATACTGACTCACTTCCTTCTTTCCCATTTTGAATCCAATGGGAACTGGGGGTGTTGCAAAAAATGGAGTATTTCGCAATTGACGGGAAACCCGGTCCTTAATTCTAATAAGTTAAGTATCGCTCTTACCCCCCCCCCCGAAAAAAATAGATTTCTAAATTCTAAATCGAATCTTTTTTTTTCTGTTTAGAAATCAGTAAATAAATAAAAAAAAGAATAAGAAATAGAGAAAGAGTAACTAGAATAAATATGAAAGTAAATAGAATAAAGTAAGACAAAAAGAACTTTGTTCGAGTTTTGAATCTATCTATAAAGGAGATCTTTTATGAAAAATGTAACCGATTCTTTCGTTTCCTTGGGTCGTTGGCCATCCGCCGGGAGTTTCGGGTTTAATACCGATATTTTAGCA